ATGGTAAATTTCCATATTTTTTTTGAATGTAATGAACCTATCCTCTCTTCTCTGTTACTATTCAAAAAGAAATATAAACGGATCACTAATCAAGACCAGAGTATTCGGAGGACTCTTCTGACCAAACAAAAAAAAATAAGTAAAAAAATAAGTATAAGTAATTGTCAGCAAAGTTGTTTTTTTTTTTCTTCAAATCCAAAAATTTTTGTTACTTTATATGTAGGTCATCGACTCAGCGTTTGACATTTATTTACTATAGAATAGTAAAGAATTTTTATAAAAATAAAAAATGAACATAACAATAAATAAAGGATTCAAAGCATTTTATCGACATGAGTGTTCTATATCGAAAAATTTCTAACTACTCGTTTTTTTAATTGAAAACTGTCTCGGTATTAACATAGTGGTAGAAAGAATACCATGCTGCGCCTGGACTTCAAACGGTTTAGCTTTAACCATGTTAATGGCCCCACATTATTGGTTGATAGAAAATCAAAGTATATTTACCAACAAATTGCGAAATGCTATGGTTCTTACATATGATTTCTTTATTTATTCAGAAGTAATTCGCGAAACCATGCACCTTTAGTTAGAAAGAAAAAAAGAGGTACAGCTGGTTGAATCCAACCTATTCTTGAAATAAACAACCCGCACACACTCCCTTTCCAAAAAAGATCAATACACCAATCACTACACTGAGATTTATTAGATTTGTTGCTAAAATATCGGTATTAAACCCGAAACTCCCGGCGGATGGCCAGTGACCCAAGAAAACGAAAGAATCGGTTCCATTTTTCATATGATCTCCTCTTGTATTTCTTATATTATAGATAAACTCAAAAAATCGTTGTATTACTTCACCCCTTTGCTACTTCTTCCAAATTCATTTTGTTCAGTTGAGATTCCCAATAAGAATAATACTTATTGAAATAGAATTAGTTGGAATAAAATTAGGTACTAGGTTTCGTGTGAATTGCAAAATACCTCCTTTGTTGCAACACTTTTCCTTTGGACTAAGAAGGGGAAGGAAGAAAGCGAGTGGGTAACACTAATTCCTCATCCTCAAATCAGTCCTTCCCGTGGTTTATTTTCTCAACGAAAACGAATAAGTAATTTTGTAGGGGCGATATTTTGATAGAATGTGAAAAAGCAACTTGCAAGTCCAAGACCATAAAAGAAATACGTATTTCTCATATTTCTTTTCTCGGATTAAACAAAAGGATTCGCAAATAAAAGCGCTAATGCTACAACCAATCCATAAATTGTTAAAGCTTCCATAAAAGCTAAACTAAGCAATAAAGTACCTCGTATTTTTCCCTCTGCCTCGGGCTGTCTCGCAATACCTTCTACAGCTTGGCCCGCAGCAGTACCTTGACCAACTCCAGGTCCAATAGAAGCAAGCCCTACAGCCAATCCAGCAGCAATAACGGAAGCGGCAGAAATCAGTGGATTCATGATAAGTTCCTCACACACAAAAAAAGAAATGGTTAATGATACAATCAACCAATGAATTATGACTTAATTATTCCATTGCTAATATTCATCCAGTCGAAATAACTAAAAATTCCGAATTGAAATAGAAAATAAATCATAATATTATTGAATCATTAGATCATTAGAAAGACTTCATCTTTTTTAGTTCCTATTTGTAGAGTCTTTCTCAATCAATACAACTTGAGTTTTTCATTTCCTTTTTCTAATCATTCTTCGATCTTTTTCTTTATTTCATCTGTTTATTGATTCAATTCACATTCAAAAACGAAATGGAAGCACTTCGGTTGGCATCCCTATCTAAATTTAGATAGGGCAAATTAAATATTCGTTCATATATAACTTGTCAATATCTAATATCAAATATACATATGTTTCTTCCATAACGTAAACCGCCTATTTTATCTTAAATTCAATCAGATTTTCTAATCATTCTTCGTAACATCTAACCTACAATATCGACAATAGTTAACTTATAGCCATTAGATCCCACATACCTGGTGCAAACCCCCTCTACTAACCAACTCCTTTTTCTTTTATTTTAAACTTCACTTTTCGAATATCTTTTTTTCTATTATCGTAAACTGTATTTGTATATTTAGAGAATATAAATAGATTATCTTGATAGAATAGAAAGAGTATCTTGAGCCACACATATATTGCCTTGATCTAAGCTAAAAATGGACTCTTCCTATGACTAATCAATGATGACCCTCCATGGATTCGCCTATATAAGCTGCAGCTAAGGTTGCAAAAATAAGAGCCTGAATACCACTTGTAAATAATCCAAGGAACATGACAGGTATAGGAACCACTAAGGGTACTAAAGAAACAAGAACAACAACTACTAATTCATCCGCTAATATATTTCCGAAAAGTCGAAAACTAAGTGATAGAGGTTTTGTGAAATCTTCTAAGATGTTAATGGGTAAAAGAATTGGAGTTGGTTGAATGTATTTACCAAAATAACCTAATCCTTTTTTTGTAAGACCCGCATAGAAATAGGCTACTGACGTGAGTAAAGCTAAAGCAACAGTAGTATTTATATCATTCGTGGGTGCGGCTAACTCCCCATGGGGTAACTGTATGATTTTCCAAGGTAAAAGAGCCCCTGACCAATTAGAAACAAAAATAAATAGAAACATAGTCCCAATAAAGGGAACCCAAGGGCGATATTCTTCTCCAATTTGAGTTTTGCTCACATCTCGAATGAACTCAAGGACATATTCAAAGAAATTCTGACCGCCAGTCGGAATGGTTTGTGGATTCCGAACAACTATAGCAGCTGAACCTAATAAGATAGCAATTACAACCCAAGAAGTAATAAGTACCTGGCCATGGATTTGGAAACCCCCTATTTGCCAATAGAAATGTTGACCTACTTCCACACCGGATATATCGTATAAACCCTTTAGTGTATTGATTGAATATGATAGAACATTCATATTGTCCTCTAATAGAAATATAACTTTAAAAGAAATTAATTATTTTGATTCAATCATCTCTTTCTCGACTTGTCTACTTGAATTTAAATTTCATTTTCTATTTAGTAAACGGATTAATCACATAATATCCCCAATTTATATATTTTGAGATTAAGGAATAGTAACCGATTCAATTATAGAATTTATGAAGTCAATTTTTGATTTTATTATTATTATGAATCACAGATTTCTTATATAGCTAGAACGGCCCTCACAAATAGCAAATACTAATTTTGTAAGAATTAATCGGATTGAAGCTATAGCGTCATCGTTCGCCGGAATCGAAATATCCGCAAGATCTGGGTCACAATTTGTATCGATTAAACAAATCGTTGGAATTCCCAAAGTAATACATTCTCGAAGGGCCATATATTCTTCTTGTTGGTCAACGATGATTACAATATCAGGCAACCCTGTCATATATTTAATCCCACCCAGATATGTTTGCAAGTGAGATAATTGTCTCTTCAACATGGCTGCATCTCTCTTCGGAAGACGAGCGAGTCTCCCCGCCTTTTGTTCCATTCTCAAGTCCCTGAATTTATGAAGTCTCGTTTCTGTAGTGGACCAATTCGTTAACATACCCCCAAGCCACTTTTTATTAACATAATGGCATCGAGCCCTTATTGCAGCCCATGCTACTAAATCCGCTGCTTTATTTTTTGTACCAACAATTAAAAATTGTTTTCCTCTACTTGCTGCATAAAAAACTAAATCACAAGCCTCTGATAAAAAACGAGCAGTTCTGGTAAGATTTATAATATGAATACCTTTGCATTTGGCAGAGATATAAGGTGCCATTCTAGGATTCCATTTCCGAGTACCGTGACCAAAATGAACTCCCGCCTCCATCATCTCTTCCAAATTGATGTTCCAATATCTTCTTGTCATTTCTCCCCACACTTTCTCTTTCTTTTTTAAGAAAGAGATGAGGTATCCTGAAATAAATAATTGTTCCAATGGAACCTTCTTTTCGAACGCGGATTGGCCATTGATACACAATCCAAACCATTAATTCCTTTCTATTCGTTATTATTTGAATTTCTTTATTTTATTACATTACTAAATTAAATAACCATAACAAATACAGAGAAGATAAAAAGGATGAATCTTTTCTATTTTTTATTAAATCCGAGAAATCATTGTTGTTTTGATCTATCATGTAAATTCTTTGAAAGACAAGAATCAAATAATTCTCTGTGGTAAAACAAAATATCTCTCATTTCTCCCTCGAATAGATTCTTTTTTTTTGTTTTCAAGGGAATGTTCTTATGTTGACTTGAACGATGTACAAATCCCTTGAATCCCGTACCAACAGGTATCATCCCTCCCAAAACAACGTTTTCTTTTAGTCCTTTCAACCAATCGATACGGCCCCGTAGAGCAGCTTTTGCTAAAACGCGAGCAGTTTCTTGAAAACTTGCTTCGGATATAAAACTTTGAGTATTCAGAGATGCTCTCGTTATTCCCAATAAGATAGCTCGGTAACAGATCGCTTCTTCCAAAGCCCGCCCCGTTCGTTCCGCTCGGAACAATCCAACTAGTTCTCCGGGCAAAAAAACATTAGACATTCCGTCTTCTGAAATCAAGACTTTTGATGTTATTTGACGTACAATAATTTCTATATGCCTATTATGGATCTGCACCCCTTGGGACCTATAAACCTTTTGGATCTTATTAACCAAAGAAATACGACTTTGCGCTATAGTTAGCTCAGCTCCAATCAAGAATCCCCAAGGAATTCCAAGAATTCTTGTTAGAAGTTCGTTCCAACCATCAACCCTCTTTTCTAAATTCATCGATATTGAATCAATCGAGCGAACTTCTAAAACTTGTTCCACTTTTGGAAGACCTTGCGTTATATCACCAGATCTCGATTTTTCATATATAAATGTAACTAATGTATCCCCTTCATAAATGATTTCCCCATAATGACCATGAACTGTTGCACCTGGGGTAGCCAAATAAGGCTTAGCCGATCTTATTACTACAGAGTCAAATTGAACAATTAGAACTTGACCCGAT